AAGATTCGTTAGAACCTTATAACATAACAAAACAACATTATCTATTTATATCTAGATAGCAAGAATTGTCTATAATAGAAAAAGAATACTTGTTTAGTTATATATCAAAACAAGATATACAAATTTCCAATAGACTAATAGATTAAATGAGATCTCAAAAAATCCCACGACGATTCGGTATATTATTTTATTCATTAAATCCATGTATATTCTATTTTAGTCGTTTCATTCGCGAGGAGCCGTATGAAGTGAAAATCTCATGTACGGTTCTGTAGTAGAGATGGAATTGAGAAAGAACCATCAACTATAACCCCAAAAGAACCAGATTCCGTAAACAACATAGAGGAAGAATGAAAGGAATATCCTCTCGAGGTAATCATATTTGCTTCGGTAGATATGCTCTTCAGGCACTTGAGCCCACTTGGATCACATCTAGACAAATAGAAGCAGGGCGGCGGGCAATGTCACGAAATGCCCGCCGCGGTGGAAAAATATGGGTACGCATATTTCCAGACAAACCGGTTACAGTAAGACCTACAGAAACACGTATGGGGTCGGGAAAAGGATCTCCCGAATATTGGGTAGCTGTCGTTAAACCAGGTAGAATACTTTATGAAATGGGTGGAGTCACAGAAAATATAGCCAGAAAAGCTATTGCAATAGCAGCATCCAAAATGCCTATACGAACTCAATTCATTATTTCGGCATAATAATTAGAACCAAAGGAAAGAGGTCTTTGGGATGAAAAAAAAAACAATTGCAATTGTAGGTTTCTTTTTTTTTTTTGATACACAATATCTCTTTTTTTTACTTCGCCCTTTGCACTGAAAGAACAGAAAAAAAATGATATGATTCAACCTCAAACCCATTTGAATGTAGCCGATAACAGCGGGGCCCGCGAATTGATGTGTATTCGAATCATAGGAACTAGTAATCGACGATATGCTTATATTGGTGACGTTATTGTTGCTGTAATCAAGGAAGCAGTACCAAATACACCTTTAGAAAGATCAGAAGTGATCAGAGCTGTAATTGTACGTACTTGTAAAGAACTCAAACGTAACAACGGTATAATAATACAATATGATGATAATGCTGCGGTTGTCATTGATCAAGAAGGAAATCCAAAAGGAACTCGAATTTTTGGTGCGATCGCCCGGGAATTGAGACAGTTAAATTTCACTAAAATAGTTTCATTAGCACCCGAGGTATTATAAGACGAGATCGTGATATATTTCTAGTATTTGAATGAAATAGATTAATTAATAGATTGATTATGTCTCACGCATATACCTTTTTGTAATTATTATAAATATTCTAATAAATTAATAAATATGAAAATTATTTTATAAATAGATTTAGAAATATCAAAATATTTAATAATTCAATAATTCATAAATAAAAAAGAAAATCAATTAGAAATCGAAAATTAGAAAAGAAATAGAAATAAATATTATTATATAAATAGAAATAAATATTATTATATAAATAGAAATAAATATTATTATATAATATTCTAAATATATAATCTAGAAATAATATTCTATATCTATAAATAATATTAATTAATATAAAATGAATAAAAGATATAAAAAAAGATATAAAATAATAAAATCGCATGTTGATTATATCAAAAGTCAAGGACAACAATCATTTTAGTTTATCATGGGTAAGGACACCATTGCTGACATAATAACCTCTATACGAAATGCTGACATGAATAGAAAAGGGACGGTTCGAATACCATCTACTAACATCACCGAAAACATTGTTACAATACTTTTCCGAGAAGGTTTTATTGAAAACGTGAGAAAACATAGGGAAAGCAAGAAGGATTTTTTAGTTTTAACTCTACGGCATAGAAGAAATAGGAAAGGATCATATAAAACTATTTTGAATTTAAAACGAATCAGTAGACCTGGTCTACGAATCTATTCTAATTATCAACGAATTCCTAGAATTTTAGGAGGGATGGGGATTGTAATTCTTTCTACTTCTCGAGGTATAATGACAGATCGAGAGGCTCGATTAGAAAGAATCGGCGGAGAAATTTTATGTTATATATGGTAATCTTTCTGATATCCGAATTATATGAGAAACTCACATACATTTTTGTGAAAAAAGAGAGAGAAAAAGCGGGTTTCTAATATCACTCCTCATACATTAGTTAATACGGGAAGGGGTTTTAACTGGAATTAGGAAGAAAAGAAACAAATGGATTCATGAGGGTTTAAGTACTGAATCACTTCCCAATGGTATGTTCCAGGTTCGTTTCTATAATGAAAATAGGATTCTAGGTTATGTTTCCGGAAGGATTCGACATAGTTTTATACGTATACTACCGGGAGATAAAGTCAAAATGGAAGTAAGTCATTTTGATTCAAGCGGAGGGCGTATAATTTATAGACCCCGGAACAAAAATTCGAATGATTAGACTGTTTTTCAACTTCAACATTCTTTTTTTATGGGGATACAATTAGAAGTTAAAAATTTCAGGAAA